TGAGTAGTTCAGAAAGAATCGAACTTTTGATTGATCCAGACACTTGGGATGCTATGGATGAGGACATGGTTTCCGTGGACCCGATTGAATTTCATTCGGAGGAGGAACCTTATAAAGATCGTATTGATTCTTATCAAAAAAAGACAGGGTTAACCGAGGCGGTTCAAACAGGCATAGGTCAACTAAAGGGTATTCCCATAGCAATTGGGATTATGGATTTTCAGTTTATGGGGGGCAGTATGGGATCCGTAGTAGGCGAGAAAATCACCCGTTTGATTGAATATGCTACTAATAGATCTTTACCTCTTATTATAGTGTGTGCTTCCGGAGGAGCGCGCATGCAAGAAGGAAGTTTGAGCTTGATGCAAATGGCTAAAATATCTTCAGCTTCATATAATTATCAATCAAATAAAAAGTTATTCTACGTATCAATCCTTACATCTCCTACAACCGGTGGAGTGACTGCCAGTTTTGGTATGTTAGGAGATATCATTATTGCCGAACCTAACGCCTACATTGCATTTGCGGGTAAAAGAGTAATTGAACAAACATTGAATAAGACAGTACCCGATGGTTCACAAGAAGCTGAGTATTTATTCCATAAGGGCTTATTCGACCCAATCGTACCACGTAATCCTTTAAAAGGTATTCTGAGTGAGTTATTTCAGCTTCACGGTTTCTTTCCCTTGAATCAAAATTCAATCAAGTAGATCGTTTAAGTTTAATTCAGTTCTTTTTTTCTTTGAGGTGAACAAAACAAGTATTTAGTTTCTATTTATAGTAATAAGTAATCAAAAAAAAAAATAGATAATATAAAGGTGAATAGGTACACTTATTTAGTTCTTCATTTCTTGTACCTATACCTATTATTATATACTGATAATAGATATACTTATCATAAGATATCTTTATAACAGGTACAAATATTAAATCGAGGTATCCATTCTATGACAACTTTCAACTTACCCTCTTTTTTTGTGCCTTTAGTGGGTCTATTATTTCCGGCAATTGCAATGGCTTCTCTATCTTTTTATGTTCAAAAAAACAAGATTGTCTAGATTTGATGGGATCCAATCTCATCCATTTTTTTTCAAGACTCGGATTTGGATCATAATACAGATATCTATTTATTTAGTGGAATAGGTTATGTATGGGTATTCTTCCGAACACAAATCAAAGAGCTGTTATGCACCTGGAAACAAAACATGATATATGGATAACTGCATTATATCTATTTTTTTATGGGTCGGCAGATGTATGAAATGTAAAGTAAAAATATCTATATGTATGTAGATATCCATAGTGGGATCCTATAAAGGGATCTTTTTTTTATATCTAACCGATTCGATGAATTACTCCGAATGGTTCACATCATAATAATAGTGCTAGTTGATGAGAGTTACTTCGGGAACAAAACAAAAAAATAAAGTCAAATTCATTTTGGTTATTCTCTCAATTCCAATAAAATGAAACAACTGGATCTAGTATGAACTGGCGATCAGAACGTATATGGATAGAACTTATAACGGGGTCTCGAAAAACAAGTAATTTCTGTTGGGCTTGTCTCCTTTTTTTAGGTTCGCTGGGATTCTTATTGGTTGGAACTTCTAGTTACCTTGGTAGGAATTTGATATCCTTATTTCCTTCTCAGCAAATCCTTTTTTTTCCACAAGGGATCGTGATGTCTTTCTACGGGATCGCGGGTCTGTTCATTAGCTCCTATTTGTGGTGCACAATTTCGTGGAATGTAGGTAGTGGTTATGATAGATTCGATAGAAAAAAAGGAATAGTGTCTATTTTTCGTTGGGGATTCCCTGGAAGAAATCGTCGCATATTCCTTCGATTTCTTATGAAAGATATCCAGTCGATTAGAATAGAGGTTAAGAAAGGTATTTATCCTCGGCGTGTACTTTATATGGAAATCAGAGGCCAGGGTGCCGTTCCCTTGACTCGTACTGATGAGAATTTGACTCCGCGAGAAATTGAACAAAAGGCTGCGGAATTGGCCTATTTTTTGCGCGTACCAATTGAAGTATTTTGAAATGAATTGAAGAATGAATGCTTTCGCAGCGTTGAGTAAGGACCTCATGAATTCTATTTGTTGTTATATAACAACTTAAGTTTTTTCAGGGCGCTCGTTCGAGCAAAAGCGGACGCATATGGAACAACCAGAAAACAGAAAACAAAGTGGTTTTTGTCCACCAAAACCAGTTTTTCATACTAGTAACAAGTATACTAACTAAGTATGGGTTCATCTATCTGAACAGTTCAGACTATAGAATTCATCTTTTTTTTGTCCAATAATTTTTGAATTGATATGTTAGATATAGATGGATCATATCTTGTAATTTCATTTTTTTTTTCAATTGATGTTTTGTTTATTTTTATCCTTTCTTTTCCTTTTTGATGATCAAAAGATTGGATCGTTTATAACTAGAATCAATCATTCTATTTATCTCTTTTTTTTGCTACTCGTTTTTGATTTCATCTTATCAATACAATATTTTCCGAAATTTCCCTCAACTATTCCCCGGCTACGGCTAGCCAGCGAAGTTTTTTGAAATAATAGATCTAAGGGGGTTCTTTTGCCCCTAAATCCAAAAAAGATTCATTTGCTCGTTCGGGCATTCATCGAAAGGGTGCAATTGCTTCGAATGAAGAAATAATAAAACAAAATATTGTTTCCAGATCCAAGGACTAACCAATTAATTAAAAAGGGGGAAATAGGTCTATGGATTCAATACCTTGTTATAGAACTCATGTTTCATGGAAATATCAGATTGGATAGAATCGAGGAATGAAGTGGTTTCATTAACAATTCAAAGATTAAAAATGCCAAAAAAGAAAGCATTCAACCCCCTTCTATATCTTACATCTATAGTCTTTTTGCCCTGGTGGATTTCTCTCTCATTTAATAAAAGTATGGAATCTTTGGTTACTAATTGGTGGAATGCTGGGCAATCCGAAATTGTTTTGAATGAGATTCAAGAAAAGAACGTTCTAGAAAAATTCATAGAATTAGAAGAACTCTTCCTTTTGGACGAAATGATAAAGGAGTACCCGGATACACATATACAAAAGTTTCGTATAGGAATACACAAAGAAACGATACAATTGGTCAAGATGTACAATGAGGGTTATATCCATACCATTTTACACTTTTCGACAAATCTAATAAGTTTCGCTATTCTAAGTGGTTATTCTATTCTAGGTAATGAAGAACTTGTTCTTATTAATTCTTGGGTTCGGGAATTTATCTATAACTTAAGCGACACAATAAAAGCTTTTTCTATTCTTTTATTAACTGATTTATGTATCGGATTCCACTCGCCTCACGGTTGGGAACTAATTATTAGTTCTATATACAAGGATTTTGGATTTTCTCATAATAATCAGATTATATCTGGTCTTGTTTCCACCTTTCCAGTCATTCTAGATACAATTTTAAAATATTGGATCTTCCGTTATTTAAATCGTGTATCTCCGTCACTTGTAGTGATTTATCATTCAATGAATGACTAAAGAATGATCCACTGATATGAATCTAATCATAATGTTTTTTACTTCGTACATAAACAAACCTTTTTAATCTTACTCATTCTTTATGTTTCTATCCATCTAGGAAATTCCTCCTGGATTCCAGTAAAATAGCAGAATCGTGGATAGGGAACTCTACTAGCAACCTACCCAATTTATTGTAGAAATTTTCGGGATCAATGATTGGACCATGCAAAATAGAAATATCTTTTCTTGGATAAAGGAACAGATGACTCGACCCATTTCCGTATCGATCATTATATTTATATATGTAATAACTTGGACATCTATTTCACATGCATATCCCATTTTTGCACAACAGAGTTATGAAAATCCACGAGAAGCGACTGGGCGTATTGTATGCGCCAATTGTCATTTAGCTAATAAGCCCGTGGATATTGAGGTTCCACAAGCCGTACTTCCTGATACTGTATTTGAAGCAGTTGTTAGAATTCCTTATGATATTCAACTGAAACAAGTTCTTTCTAATGGGAAAAGGGGGTCTTTGAATGTAGGGGCCGTTCTTATTTTACCTGAGGGATTCGAATTAGCCCCCCCCGATCGTATTTCTCCGGAAATGAAAGAAAAGATGGGCAATCTTTCTTTTCAGAGTTATCGTCCTACTAAAAAAAATATTCTTGTGATAGGTCCTGTTCCTGGTCAGAAATATAGTGAAATCACTTTTCCTATTTTATCTCCGGACCCCATTACTAAGAAAGACGTTTACTTCTTAAAATATCCGATATACGTGGGCGGGAATAGGGGAAGGGGTCAGATTTATCCCGATGGGAGCAAGAGTAACAATACAGTCTATAATGCTACAGCATCGGGTATAGTAAGCAAAATAATACGTAAAGAAAAAGGGGGGTATGAAATAACCATAGCGGATGCATTGGATGGACACTCAGTCGTTGATATTATACCTCCGGGACCAGAACTTCTTGTTTCAGAGGGTGAATCCATCAAGCTTGATCAACCATTAACGAGTAATCCCAATGTGGGTGGATTTGGTCAGGGAGATGCAGAAATAGTACTTCAAGATCCATCGCGTGTCCAAGGCCTTTTTTTCTTCTTGGCATCTGTTATTCTGGCACAAATCTTTTTGGTTCTTAAAAAGAAACAGTTTGAGAAGGTTCAATTGTCCGAAATGAATTTTTAGAGCCATGTATTTCGAAACATTAAGTTGAAAAAAAAGACTAAAGTTCTTGTTGATCGATGCAATTCTGTATGGTCAAAAATAATAATAAATAATGAAGGGCCTTTTGCTTGTTTTGTTTATACTGTTTTTCTTCAAGCTATTTGGAATTACTTGTATTCCATCGCTAATAATATACTAGTATACTGGCGTGTAGGTTGCGAAGAATACTTTTTTTTTATTTGATTTGACCCCGAGCCCCTATTTATTTTTTTTCAATCCAAATTTGTGTGGTGTGACTATGTTGACTGAAAAAACTTTGAATATT